GAATAATGAGACATGAGGAGGACTACTATGTCACTACAGGTGGACTACTCCTAATACGTGCAATTAGTCATTTTGCTAATCAATAAATGTTCAACTTCCTAACTTAACTATAAGTCAGAATAATCAGAATTCGTTATAATGGTGGTTATCCTTTTCTTTTTAGAAAAAATAATAGAGATATTTTCCGCTGAAAAACGAAGGCTAAAACTTGAGTTTAGTGGAAAAAAAAGCCCTTTATCGGATTTGAACCGATGACTTACGCCTTACCATGGCGTTACTCTACCACTGAGTTAAAAGGGCCATTTTATTCAATTCATGAATTAGCCATTTTTTTTTCCATTATGAGTCTACTGCATATATGTATATATGTACTATATGTACATAATATATACGTATATGCATAGGAGTTCATTCAGGAACAATAAATTGGATTTACTCCAAAAGTAGATAAGATTATTATTTTGAATTTTTGAAAAAAAAAAAAAATTCCAAAAAATCATAACATAAAAGTAGGAAAGATTTTTTGGATCTAGTCATACCATTAGACTATATTGACAATTCCAAAAAACTGCTCATACTATCATCATAGTATGATGATGGTCGGGCGTATATGCCCCTATCGTCTAGTGGTTCAGGACATCTCTCTTTCAAGGAGGCAGCGGGGATTCGACTTCCCCTGGGGGTAGGGTACTATGAAAGGAAGTTGATCATAGATTATCGATAAGCCTAGAATGAATTCTTCCTGGGTCGATGCCCGAGCGGTTAATGGGGACGGACTGTAAATTCGTTGGCAATATGTCTACGCTGGTTCAAATCCAGCTCGGCCCAATAATTCACCGCTCCATGAATATGATATAACCAATTTGTCTTCCATAAATGGAAATGCCTAATCCGTAGAAATAAAGAGAAAGGATCAATTTTTTTTTTCTCTATCCCTATTTTTCTCTTTCTGATCTTTCTAAGGATCTAATTCATGATACTTTACTTAATTAAGTAAAGTATCATGAAAAGCAAACAAAAAAGTTTAGTTCTTTTTTCTCATTGAAAGATTGATTATCCACTTTTGGCCATAAAATAATTATTGGTTACTAGTAATCCGTGTCACTCTCACTATAGCCCATATTATATGTGGATATGATATCAGTATATCATTCCTGTCTTTCTTACAATACGACAACTAGGACTAGAATGTTCTTATGATTACATTAAGAATATGTAACATTAAGAATATGTATGCCATACACCTCGCTGGGATTGTAGTTCAATTGGTCAGAGCACCGCCCTGTCAAGGCGGAAGCTGCGGGTTCGAGCCCCGTCAGTCCCGAACTAGGATCCGGTGAATTTATCAATTCATCTCTCTCTTTTCACGGAAAAGGGGGACAGGAAGCAAGATCTAATCCCCAGTGGGGATCCTTATTTCTTTTGTTTTTTATTTCGCATTTATCATCACACAAATATGGATACGGGAATTTCAAATCTTTCCACTACTCCCGATTGATAAAGGAGAGACATATCATATGTACATTAGTACAATCGGTGGTATTACTATATTCAGTATTTTAAGAGATACCATCCTCGTCTTACTTTCTTTTTCGATTGTTCTTGATCAATGAAATGGAGTAGAGTGATCCTATTTTACCGGGAGTACATACAAAAATGGTATTCGTTTATTGTACGATGGACAATGAACTTAACATAATTACCTCGACAGAGTACTTTTCAGGTTAAACCACACCTTTTCTAGTTCTGACTTTGTTTGTGTATCCTCAATGACTAATTGTAAACAATCTATCTCATTCTCATTCAAATTGCAGACATCGTTTTTGATGTATGCATTCCAGTACAAATAAATACAAGAAAGAGGATACTAATAAAATAAAAGAAAAGACCGAGCAAGGACCCTTTTCAGTAAATTTGTTGGAATATTTGATCTTTTTTATTTAATCCCTTTTTTTCCATCTCACCTCGTTTGGGTCTGTGTGTGACCCATAGAATACCGGTCATATAATACCTCATAATTGTAAGTATAATACACAGGAAGGAGAGTTGTATAAGATAAGGAAGACAGTAGGTTATAGAAAAGAAAAAGTGGAAGAGGATGAAAAATCCAATGGGATTCCTGATCCAATAAAAAATCCCATTTCGTAATTAGTATGGATAAAGGATCTTCCCATGTTATACTATTCAATTCTCGACGATGAATCGATTTGATAGATCAGATATTGTTATTCATAATATTGATCCTATTCAGTATCATCAGGATCAATTCATCCCAATGAATTTACAGGAGTTAAATTTCTCATCTCTATGGGATTACATCCCGAGTTATTGCGAAGAAAAAAAAAAAAAATAATGAAATTATGGAAGTCAATATTCTCGCATTTATTGCTACTGCACTGTTCATTCTAGTTCCTACTGCTTTTTTACTTATTATCTACGTAAAAACAGTCAGTCAAAATGATTAATTTGAATCTGAATTATTAGTTCTTATCAATCCTTTTTTCAATGATTGAAGAAATGAAAGAAAGGGATTAAAAGAAAATTCCAAGTCTTAAATGAAATGATCTGGTTGGAATCATAAAATGTGGTAGAAAGGACTATATATAGTCCTTTCTACCACACTTTAGAGTATTTTATATTATCTAATATTGTATACAATGATATTATCATATAAAGTTGTATTGTATACAGATATAGACTTTATCTAAATGGAGGGTTTATATAGATCAATTTACAATATGTATGTATATGATGTATTAGATGTACATCTAATCTAAATAGTAGACTAGTACATCGAAATAGCAGTCTAATTCTATTTCTTTTTTTCGCTACATCCACTCGATTTCGATCAACCCAAAATAATCGAAGGCCAATTCTTCTAATTCCTAGGTTTCTTATAATTTTATATATAGGTTCCGGGATCCATCAAAAGAATCAATAGAGGAAGAATAATATAGGAATATACTATAGCAAAAGAAAACAAAACCAAGGAATTTTTTTGATTTCCCATCCCAAGAAGTCATTGATTGAGCCATTAACAGATCATTTACGAAGTTCTATGGTAACTTCTTCAGATTTTGAAAGGAAGTAGATTAGTAAAGGGGACTCGGACCATTTTTCATGCTTAAACATGACATGAGATGAGTCAAAAAAGCATAAAAAAATCTCTAGGAGTCTAAAATGTTAAATGTATGATATGTGGTGGATCACTCAGCGGAAGAAAGATCAAATTTTATTATGTGTAGAACCTCTTTGGACAACCACTAGTCACTTCCAGTAGAAAGTAAGTATCGTCGTAATCTAATAGCAGAATGATTTGTTCTTAGAACAGTGAAAGTAAAGAAAGAGAGAAACAAATAAAGAAAAAACTAGGGATTGGTTTTTTCTCATTGTAATATCCATAATTCTGGTAAGAACAGGTTTATCCAAACAGAATATTTAGGAGGAATTCGGTTGGAAAAAATTTCCTATCATGCGTAGATTTGAGTTTTGAAATACAACTAAACTATAGTAATCATTCGTTGTTTGATCGAATGGTTATTATTCATTATTGTCTTTCCAGTATAATTTTGAAAGAAAGACAAGCTTTTTAAAAATAAAGCTTCGAAAAACGATCAATGCAAAACGATCAATTAAACAATTGATACAATTCGATTACTCAATCGATTACTCAATCGATTACTCAATCGATTACTCAATCAATTATTAATATACCTAGAGTCCACTCCTTCCCCATACTACGAGTGAAAGGGAAAATGTAAAGACTACCATTAAAGCAGCCCAAGCGAGACTTACTATATCCATGTGAATTATATCTCCTATTTCTATGAAGGAATTATTCCATTATTGATCAATAATCATAGTAGAATCAATGGCGCAGAGTCAAAATAGGATTCTGACTTAAGGCTATTGATGAACCAATTCAATGAATCCACTCGTAACAGATTCTTTATAGGATTTCTGGTAGAATTGGGAAGTATTAAGTAAAAATACGATACACACACCTTTTCCTTGCAAATTGCAAAGGAATGCTCCTAATGGAACATGTGGGAATAGTAAGACCTATTGTTTGTTTTGTTACCTTTCTTTCATAAGCAAAAATATAAAAAAAAATATACCATCAAGATAGATAACTATCTATTGGATACCTACATTTCCTATTTGATCTAAGCCTTACTGTCTTTCTTTCTGTGAAAGAATGGGGAGACATCACTACCATTATTACATACATTTTTTTTGTAATCCCCTTACACGACCAAAGAAATCTTTTTTTTTTTTTACTTTGACTTTTACTCTGTTATTCTATAAGATAAGAGCCGACCAACCATCCTGATTGAATGTTTGAGTACTCGGAGTCTCTCGTAAGTATGGATACAAAGTATCTTCAGTCCTTTCCACAACTCCTAAATTGATTTCCCATCAGCCTATCCAATCTAATTCCAGACAGAGTCAGTAGACCCTACGTTAGTGTAGGTAGTGTAAGATAATTAGGAAGTCTTGATAGTCTTTCGTATAATCTTTTCTTCAATCCTAGGAGCAAAAATGGAATGTCCTTTAGGAACCTTTGGATACCAAGATTTCTGACCTCTTACTTTTGTAGTTCTGGAATTAATAAGTAAGCCTTACCTCATCCCTATTGGTATATCTGTTTGGGCCGCTACCCAGAACCCAAACAGAGCCAGATTTTGAGAAAACAACTTACAGTCTTTTATAGAACTATGTATTCTATAAATCAAGTATCGACAAGCCCCGTCCTTTGCCTTTGCTTATGCAGGGCAAGAATTTGTCGAGTTCTATTCTATCAGTAGAATAAGAAATTCTAAGTATTTTGTTGATCAGGCGACACCCAGATTTGAACTGAGGATAAAGGATTTGCAGTCCCCTGCCTTACCGCTTGGCCATGCCGCCAAATCCGATCCAAAATCGATGAAAATATTATTCATCCACATTTTATTACTAATTGTTTGTTTTTTCAGAGGGGGGATTACTGAACCCTTTTT